CCTTCCAGTATATATTCTATATATCTATATACTTATATATACTAGAATTCTATATATATAATAAGAATATTCTATTAGAATATAAGAATAATATTAAGTTCTATTTTCTATAATATGTAGAATATAAGATTAGAAGATATAAAAATAGAATAATTTCTATTCTAACTTCTAATTTTCTAATTTATAGCTAATTTCTAGAATATATTAGAATATCTAAATATTCTCTTTCTATAGAAGTATATAAGTAAGGTAAGTAGAATGTAGAATATAGATAAGAATAGAATATATAAATAATATAATATAATATAATATATCTACTAAGTAGATATTAAGATATAGATATATAGATATGAAAATAAGATATAAAAAAATATATAGAATATTAGAATATAAATAAATAGAAATTCGAAATAGAAAAATAGAAATATAAAATAGAATAGAAAAATTTAATACTAATATCTAATAATATAAAAAGAAGAAAAAAGAATATAGAATCTAAAAATAGAATAGAAAGATAAAAAATGATGAAGACAATAAAGCCATTGTTACGTTTCCATATTAAAGTAAAGTATAGCACTTCTTTTTTTTCTTTATCTTAATGCCCATTGGTGTTCCAAAAGTACCTTTTCGGAGTCCTGGAGAGGAAGATGCAGCTTGGGTTGACGTATAGTGCGACTTGTCAGACATATTGGTCATATGGTATTTCCCCGTTATCTCCCCCGATCGAGTATTCTCTGTTTCGCCCAATCCAATAGATATCTATTCAATATTGTATTGATTGAACCATCAATAATTCGGAGCGTGACGCACAATAATTCCTATTGGGGATCAATATTATCAATTAGAATAATTGATGGTTTACTTGGACTGAGAAAATAAAGTATCAATAAAGTATCCAGGCTCCGTTCAGATAATTCCAAATTGGAAATGGTAAGAGTAAAGTAATAGAATTGGAGTGTAAATGTAGTAATATAAATATTAAATATAAAAAATCTAATAATATCGACTCTAAAAATATACTAAAAATAGAAAGAAGAAATAAGAATTAAGAATATATATCTAAAAATTAGCTAATCTAATAATATTAGATTATTAAATAAGAAATATGAAATAAAGAATATAAAAATAAAATAGAAATCTTAATTAAATTATTAATAAATTAGGAAATTCATTAGTAATTAAATAGAATATAGAATATAATATAACTTACTATAATAGAACTAGAATAGAATCTATTAGGATAATTACACGATTACCGCTTGTATCATAGGTTATCTTAGACTGACTATAGGGATAATCTCAAACTGCCTACCAATGGAGTAGTATGATGAATATATCAAATAGTTTGGGGAAAGGTATGAAACGAATTGAAAAAAAAAAAAGAAGTGGTACTTAACCCATTTGCCCTATATGCGCAAATGGAATTCGGGCAAATCTTCCTCCGGAGTAGAACAAGAACCTAAAAGAATTGAAAGGGCCCATTCAGGAACAAGAAAATGACATCGCTATTGGAATTTCGATGAAACAATACATCAATGAGAAGTTAGTTCAATAAGTTCATAAAATTCTTTTTGATTTTCTACATTATAGAATATAGGGAAGGGGAAGGAGGCCAAAACTCATGTTACAAAAAAAAAAGAGAAGAAAAGCAAAACGCTTCATTAGAAAAACAAAAATATGTTACAAAAAAAAGAAATAGGACTGGAATCAACACATTGATTTTTTTTCGCAATTCTTTTGAACCGTATGCATCCAAAGGTGCACGTACGGTTCCTCAGGGATACAATTTTGCCCTAATCAACCGACTTCATCGAGAAAGATTACTTTTTTTAGGCCAAGAGGTTGATAGCGAGATCTCAAATCAACTTGTTGGTCTCATGGTATATCTCAGCATAGAAGATGATACTAGGGATCTTTATTTGTTTATAAACTCTCCAGGCGGATGGGTAATACCAGGAATAGCCATTTATGATACTATGCAATTCGTGTCGCCGGATGTACATACAATATGTATGGGATTAGCCGCTTCAATGGGATCTTTCATTCTGGTCGGAGGAGAAATTACCAAACGTCTCGCATTCCCTCACGCTTGGCGCCAATGAGTTTTTATTTGAGAAAAAAAAGAAGACTATGCCTTCGCTGTATCGAATATGAATCAAATAAAAAAAGAAAATCAAATAAAGAATAAGCAATAATAGCATGGCACTTCGAGTTCGATATGAACAAACCATTATTGTTTTTTTTAGAACATGAGATTTTGTATCGAGATAGTAGTATGAAAGAAGGGTTATTCCCAATTTGATCTTATGTGTCAAGAGTAAATTTCAGCGTCACAAACCATTTTTCTTCCACACCAGAAGTCTCTTTCTTATCTTTATGTTATGAGAGAAAGAGTAAAAAAAAATGGAAAAAAAAATCATTTGATCCTTCTTGGATCGTATCAAAAAGAAACTTTGGGATTGCTAAACCACAGACGAGATAAATATATAAAGCAACAGAACCATCATAGTATTTTTTTTTTACTACTATGAAAGGAAGGGTGGTAAATGGATCATTTAACGATTTGGATTGGATGGGTTCTCTTTCTTCTTTTCGATAGAATAAATTCCATTGCAGAGCCGTATGCAATGTACAAAAGATGCCCGTACGGTTGTTTCATTCTATTTTTTCTTTTTATTTGAATTCCCCCTTACTTTAACCCAATCGTGCGAGATAGAGATAGAAGAACCGGAACCGTTCATTATGTTATATCAATATCATCAGGGTTATGATTCACCAACCTGCTAGTTCTTTTTACGAGGCACAAGCAGGGGAATTTATCCTGGAAGCAGAAGAACTATTGAAGCTTCGCGAAACCCTCACAAAAGTTTATGTACAAAGAACGGGCAACCCTTTATGGGTTATATCCGAAGATATGGAAAGGGATGTTTTTATGTCAGCAACAGAAGCCCAAGCTCATGGCATCGTTGATCTTGTAGCGATTGAAAATGAAAATACTGGTGGGGATTTCGTATAAATATAGAATTCCATTTAAAAATTTGAATTTTCTGTGTGAATAGAAATCATTCATAATAATCAACCATCCGGTTAAGATCGATCTAAGCCAACCCGCTCTATTCTATCTAGAATGAGATTCTATAGACACAACATGCCAACCATTAAACAACTTATTAGAAACGCAAGACAGCCAATAAGAAATGTCACGAAATCTCCCGCTCTTCGAGGATGTCCTCAGCGTCGAGGAACATGTACTAGGGTGTATGTGCGACTCGTTCAGTTCAGATCATGAGTTTGAAGAAATGCAAAAATTTTTTCCAGTATAAACGACCACTACCAACGAATTTGGATAGATAGAGTGGAAGACGGCCATTTAATTGACTATTATCTAAAAATGATGATCTATCATCTACGTATTATGTTATGGAATTTATGGTTTCTATTGGTGCAAATCCAATCACTCCGTTTGAGATGAGAAGCAATTCTCCATTGGTAGCAAATAGTTATCCATTAAGCGGAGGAAATAGTCTTATAAGAAGCAAAAAGGTTATGCTCCTATTTTTGAAAAAACGGACTAACAGGGTCAGCTACCTAGCCAACTTTCAGAATTAAATGCCGTCACTGTATGGATAGCTTTTTTGTGAAAAGGACTATTACTTTCTAATTAGAATTGAAAAAAGAATTCTAATTGAATAATGGATGGGTAGAGCCAAAGAGTGTTAACTATACAAGTTCACAATAAAATTCGATGAAATGAAAGAAGAGGCTCCGGTGTATAGAGAGGACCTCACCGTTTAAAAAGTTGCCATAAAAACGAGGGAACCCACTATTCTTTTTTATTTAGTAGCAGTCAAATTTCTTATTTCCAGGCGAGATACCTGGAAGAAAGAAAAAATCGTGGTCGGGAAGGTCATAGTCGCAAAAGCCATTGGAATTTATATTTTATATATCGGAAAAATCCGTTTTGTTATTAATCGACCGGAGGAAAAGGATGACTGAAAGAAGAGAAATCAATTAGTTATTCAAGAAAGTTTCATTGGATTCAATGACCAGAGTTAAACGAGGATATACAGCTCGGAGACGTCGAAAAAAAATTCGTTTATTTGCATCAACCTTTAGAGGGGCTCATTCAAGACTTACTCGAATGACTACTCAACAAAGAATGAGAGCTTTGGTTTCCTCTCATCGAGATAGGAACAGGAAAAAGAGAGATTTTCGTCGTTTGTGGATCACTCGGATAAATGCAGTAACTCGTGAGGATAGGCTATTCTATAGTTATAGCCTATTCATACACAATCTGTACAAGAGACGATTGCTTCTGAATCGTAAAATACTTGCGCAAATAGCCCTATCAAATAAGAATTGTTTTGATATGATTTCCAATAAAATCATCAATCAACAAGAAAATATAAATCAAATAAAGGAAGAAAAGAATCTTAATAGTTAATAGACTCTACTATATAGGAAACAAGAATGATTGAAACAGAATTTCCCGGAGAATGGACTCCGGGAAGATAAAAGAAAAAAAAAATGAAGATTTGAGTAGTAGGAATAAACGACCCTCTTTCAAGAAAAAAAGATTTCTTCCCCATTTTTCCTTTTTTATAACACAAGAATCAAATCTGGATTCTATTTTTTTTTCGAGCAAAACATTAATCTGAGCTTGAATTCCGATTGGAGTTTTGAGGAGTATATCTATTTATTTTTAGTTCTAGGACCTGTAGTTCTAGGGATCGACTCCACTCTCTCCAATTGTTTCTCATTATTACGAAAAGGTAACGAAGATAAAATACGAGCTTGTTTTATAGAAATAGTAATTAATCGTTGTTGTTTCAAGGTCAACCTATTCACCCGTCTAGATAAGATTTTTCCTTGTTCACTAATAAATCGACTAATTAAACTCATGTTTCTATAATCGATTCGATCCCCCGATCCAATTGGGGGTAAACGCCTACGAAAAGATCGCTTGGATTTACGAAAAGGTTGTTTGGATTTATCCATGGTTTGCTTATTCCTTGTTTGTTTATTCCTTATATATAAAATAATCTAGAAAATACAATTCTATTTTTTTCTTATTCATTTAAGATCCGACCAAAATAGGTTTTGGTTTGTATTATATATGTTAAGATGTAAAGTTCTTACTCTTCCCGCTCCTTGGAAAAATCACACACGCATTCTGTTCCATCTATTTCTTTATTTCCCCATGAATCGTAGACTTTTGACAATAGCGACAAAATTTTCTCAATTCTAATCGATTGGGTGTATTGTGTCGATTCTTTTGAGTAATATATCTAGAAATGCCCGGCGATTCTTTATTGACACCCTTTCGAACACAACAGGTACATTCCAAAATCACTAGAATTCTGATATCTTTACCCTTGGCCATGAACCTCCTTTTTATTTTGGATCGACTTCACTTTAGAATTACCCTCATTTTCTTTTTTATCTGAACCAAATACAAAAGAAAATAAAAAATCTATATTCTATATCTATATTAAGAAAAGTTACTAACTAGAAATGGAATTTGTAAATATTTTTTTTGAATTCATTAATATAAGAATATTCAGAATATAGTAATAATTAAGTAATACAATTTTTTCGAACTAGGAATTATTCCTATCCTAATCTCAGTATTTTCTTATTTCTATGTTAGAATTTCGCGCCCCTAGACTGGATTCACATTTCCATTTCTTTTCCCAAAAATTCTATCGTAGATTCACTATATTTTGACTGAGGTTCAATACACTTTTTCTTTCTCTTTCTTTTTTCTTTAGGATAGGAAAGAAAAGGGAGCGAAATTGGAGCCATGTTACCATGTTACGTAGAATTGTATCTCAAATCTTCTTCATTTCTTCACATAGAAAAACAAGAATTCAATCAGAATGAAAAAAAGGGGAATGACAAGGCATCCGGAAATAAACGATTAATTTCTATCAATAGACCCGCTAAAGACCCAAACCATAGAGTGGTTAGCACAGGTGCCGTGGAGAGATATGTTTTTATATCTCGCATTGAAAATCCTCCTTCTTCTTTTATTTTATATTTTCTTTTTTTCTTGTAATTCTTTATTTGTATTGTATATTGTAATACATATATAGTCCTAGTTCGATATTCTAATACATAGATCATAGATAACCCGATCTTGTAGTTCAAGATCATTTGTTTTTGCACGAAATGAAATTAGAATTAGTAATTACTAAATAAAATGCATATGTACAATGACCTAGCAGATGAAATTGCCCCCTAAAAAAGAAAAAAAAAATGACAAGAACATTCTCTACCTATATAAAAGGGTAGAGGAAAAAAGAAGGATGTGGAAAACAAGACATGGATTTTATACAATGACACTGTACAAAAATTTTGAAAAGGGATGTAGCGCAGCTTGGTAGCGCGTTTGTTTTGGGTACAAAATGTCACGGGTTCAAATCCTGTCATCCCTACCTATTCTTTATCCTATGGATAGTTACGAGGGATTCATTGAGTAAGATCGGGTAAAATAGAATCTTTCATTTTTACATACTATATGTACGCAATAACCCTTCCCTTGTGGATAAAAAAATTACAATTGTATCTACTCTTATTAGGATATAAGAAAGCGCTCTTAGTTCAGTTCGGTAGAACGCGGGTCTCCAAAACCCGACGTCGTAGGTTCAAATCCTACAGAGCGTGATTCCATTTATTTTATGTTGAATTACAACGAAATAACTTAACAAAACAAAGTAGAATTGCAACTGAAATTTGACCTCCTACAAAGAGGAGGCCAATCAAAAAAAGAGATGTTACTCAATCAAAGGTCCAACTGATCACCGCGCCTGTATTGTAAATATGCAGTTACAAATAATCCTGTTAAAGTAATAGGAATTAGACCTAAGACAATTCCAAATAGAAAAACTTCAATCATTTTGATTTGTTTTAGGGAATAAAAATAGAGATAAGATCTATCCCTAAATATTAATCTGAATTATACGTGAATCTCAATGACTAGGAATTGGCAATTGACGCGGGAAGGAACCATAGAATACCTGAAATGAAATATTAGGAGAGGCTTTGGTTTTTATTTTTGTAAATTTTTATGAAATTTCATTCATTTCAAATAAGTCGTATCTTGTTCAAACCAATAAATAGAGCTGGGGTTATAGTTGAAGCAGCCAGTAAAAAACCGAAATAACTAGTTAGAATAGGCATGAAAGAGCAAAATGAGATATGTTCTTTTACTACATATATGAATAAAACATTTACCTAAGTCTCAATCCAGATACGACGGTAAGAAAAACTAATTGAAAGTTCTTTATTCATCAGTCATTATAGGCGGACACTAAAAAAAGAGAAAAGATAGATAAGGTGATATAGGTAGAATAAAGGGATTCATTAGCTGTGCCATTGACCGATCCTGTGATTGCGAATATTTGCAATATTCCAAACGGAATTCTATTTCAGTTTACGTAATTTTGTAATATAATAAAAGAATTGAATTCGAAAATAACCTACATTTTGATCATTTCT